GCACAGAAGGGTTTAAAGCGAAAAGTGTCTTTTCGGTAGAAGGCCCATAGCAATCAAACTATCATCCAACTTCTAGTGTACATGTAATCTAGCCTTTTCCTATTCTTAAATCATAAGCAAGAATGCTCATTCGATAAGAAATTGCATATTACACATATGTAATTAATTAAAGATTAAGCAAGAATGCTCTTTCTAAGAGTATAGTGAAAGATATTGAGATTTCTATATAAGCTACTTATCGCTAGTAATGACTGTGTTTCCCTATGGTTTCCTAGTCTGTAACTAGCATGTGTTGATTATGTCTCTTGCTAAGTATTGACTGTGTTTGCATATGGCTAGCCAGTCTTCACTAGCTTTTTTCTGTTTGTCTGCCATATGAGAGAGACTTTACTGTAAGCAAGGTAGCTTTTCCACCTATATGAAACGAAAAAAGTAGACTTGTTCAAGCATCTATGGTAAGGAAATGAGTGAGGTAGCCTTTCCATATATATGAAACGCACACTTTCTTGTTTTGAAAGCATCTCTGGTAAGAAAATGGCATGAGTCACTTTTGCTGCTATATAAAACGAAAAATAGCTATACTTGCTAAGAAGCCACTGTTGGAGTATTAAGCAACTCAAACAACAACATTATGTTGACTGTAAGCTACAGAATGCGAGGTTAGGAAGAGTTACGGGACGTAAAACAAAAAATACGCTGATGGGGGTCGAGCATACTATGTGTAATGAAAAAGTTTACGATAAATAAAAAAAAAGGCGAACATTCTCTGGCGCAAATACTGTTACTAAAAGAAAAGAGGGCATAGCTTCTTTTTCTCCTCATAAAGACAGGAGGAACTACAACAGGCAAGAGCAACACAAGCTCCTAGCTCATTAAAACAGCAGGAACTCCTAGCCACTCTCGTCTTGATCCTTTATGACAGATATGGGTTGAAATACGACAAGGAGCTGGTTTCATCTTGCCACTATTCTAGAAAGAGAGAATCTGAGAGGTGTTCAGTAACAAAGGTCAACGAAGGAAGCCAGTCTATGGAAGTCAACTGCGCTTGCAAGGGAGCTATTTGCGGCTTCTTATCCTCAGAAAGATGGGACTCCTTATACAGCTTCTATTGTCACCGGAAAACCGTAAGTGAAGTTGCACGGGTTTTTCGAACAATTCTCCCTCCAACTATGGAGTAAAGAGAATGATATATAAGCGTTGAAAGGAGACCAAAACTTGTCTCTTTTGCGCGTGCCCGGATCGAATTTCCTAATCCGCCTTACACCTGAGACTTGAGATGGAACTTGCTATCCTCGCGATGACAATATCAAATGACATAATAAAGAAGAATTCATCAAATCTACGAGCCAATCTGAGCTCGAACAGGAGTGAGGAAAGGCCCGATCAAGGATACGAAAACTTGTTTCTGTCGCCATGCTTAACACAGGCAACTTCTATTGTTTTCAGTCACGAAGGAATCCTTTCCATTGCAAAACAGCTCTTTTCTGTACTAGAAATAGAGGGATGTAGCGCAGCTTGGTAGCACCATTGTTTTGGGTAAAAAACTTCACTACCTAGTCGAGCCTCTTACGATCCTAGGTTGTTTACATGCTTAGTGTTTTACGCGAAGGGAAGAGAGGCTGTAGCTGTTCCTATTTGTAGCTAATGCGCCGGTGTTCCTGTAGCCGGAGAAAGGTAACGGCGTCCCGTTTTAGTAACAGGCTTTACGGACAAGACAGGAGGAAAAAGCTCATCCTTGCCGATTGTAGTTTATGGCCTTCCTGGTAAATAAGAAGCGAAAGTAGCAAATGCAGCCAAGGGAGCTAATGAGCTCGTAGCCTGTGTTCCTGTAGCTAAAGTTGCTCAAGTAGCCTCCTTAACAGAGTAGACCTCGTTTTCAGCTACTGTTGTGGAAAGGAGTTTAGAGAGAGAACCCGTTCTACAGCACATTCCTGTCTTATTCTTCTTGGTTGAGAATACGCGATTGGTCAAACAATGGTTTGTTATTGACTTCTTTGGGCGATGACAACCGCGTACATTACATAAAGTTGAATCCAACCTCCTTAGCAAGGAAGATGCCGATTCTACTAGTGCTTTCTCTCGTTGATGTGTCTGAAAAGGGATATGGAAATATCGATCTTATGTCCCCGTGTTTAAAAGATCTCGTATTTGCTCGGTTACTAGTGAATCCCTTCCTAAACAGAGAGGAAAGGGTAGCAGTTTTCGTCTTGCTACTTTTCAAACAGATCTGAACCGAGATCTCGAAAGTCGCTATTGCAGCCCGGAGCTCTTGCAGTTAAAGAGCTAAAGACCCTATGGGCTTTCTAAAGAGAGGAGGAAGTTTACTTGCTATTGTAGTTAAGGAGCTAAGAAGCTCAAGTTACTTCGTAACCTGTTGTTTGTAGCTGTTGTAGTTTCTTGTAGCTAAGAAGTTAAGGAGCTATTTCTTGTTCCTGCGGTTTCAAGGAGACAGGAGAAGCTATGTCCCATTATAGTAGATAGCCCTCTCTTAAGGAGTTAAAGAGCTAGAGCAGCTGTTGTTAAAGCGGCTAGGAGCGAAAGAAACTCGACCAAAAGTATTAATCGATAGATTCCGCCGCCACCTCATAAGAATCTGTCGATTAAGAGTACGCTACACAGAAGAACACAAGATTTGTGAATGAATTGAATAACATCTTGAAATTTCCACATTAGACTGATTCAATGGAAAAAGCAATGTCCTTCGGAGCGCATTTCCAGCTGTGAAGATAGACGACTCACATAGCCTGAACTGATCAAGTCTGATCCTCTTTCTTGATGTTCCTTCACAGACCAATTATGTAACCTGATCTTATTACGACGTATCTTTCTTGTCTTGATTGAATACATCATTGAAACAATCATGCGAGAGGTCTACTACGCCAATTGCGTAACGAGTTGGACAGAGAGAACGCAGGAACGGCACCATGTGATATTCTCATCCCGACTCGTTCAATTAATGGTCTTGCTGTCAGCCCTGTTCCTAGAGATCTGGGATGGAGGGACGCAAGAGAAGTAGGAATGGGATCGATGCAGTTGCTCAGGCATCCAATGCATTTAGTATAGCTGACTGAAGACCAACACAAGATGCTGAAAATGAAACAATTCAATTTCCGCACGCGATTCGCCGTTGAAGGCTCCTTGATTTGATACTAGCACTTGAGAGCGAAAGGAAGCCCCTTCTTTTGATGATGATCTAGCTATGTCAGTTGGTTTCGGCTACTACTCTTTATTATATGATGCAATTTCGGTCCCATTCCTCAAGGCAGAGGAAGCTTTCCCTAATGACTGATCAACCCATGGAACTCTGGTTTGGCCACTTTTGTATGGTCTTACCGAGAACCCTTCAGATAGGGTATTCCCGTGTGTGACTCTCTTTTTTTAGAATTTTTTTCATCATTGACCGGGTGAGGCATACCATACATCTCTTTTCTTTGGAGCGGATAGCCCCTTTCTATCGGAGCCGTTAGCCTCGCCCCATTCAAAAAAAGCTATCAATCTTATTTCCGAAGTCAAGCTTCCCCGCCTGGCAAGAGTGAAACTCTCTCCTTGACGTATTGATAGTTCCATCCTCTGTTAGTCTTGGCGCTGCCTCGTACTACCTTTGCTCCTAACTACCTAACGCCGAGCTAAGCGCCCTGCCCTCCTTAGCGCAAGCACGGCAGCAAGTAAACTACCTTTCTGCTAAGGTTAATAGGATGCACACTACAGAGACTAGTGAAGGCAGAATGCTATTAGATAAAGAAGAAGGAGATAGCGGGTATGCCGGAGAAGACAGGGAAAGTAAGGAAGGAAGCTAAAGAAGCAAGCCTAGCCTTAAAAAGAAAAAAGAAAATGGAATGAAACTCTTACCAGCTGGTTCAAATCAACCATTGGACTGAGGCAAGGGTGCCCGTTGTCACCTTACTTGTTCATAATGGGATCGGAGGGGCTCTAAATTATTATCAAGGAGAAGATTGCTACTGGTATCTTGAGAGGCTTTCAATTCACACCTCAGTCTCCTGTGAGATCTCATACCCTCTATGCGGATGTTTGTACTCCTATAAAGGTTGCTTTGTGGCTAGGTGCTACGATTTTTTTAATTTTACTCTCGTCGAGTTAGCTCACTTCCTTTTCTTTTCTTGAGCTATAGAGCAATAGGAGGTTGATGGTCAGTTCAAGCAAGGGTTCCATCTTGGCAAATTCATTCCTTATTTTCTGCGTACTCTAGCATTACCTTTCAACTAACTGGTCTATTTTTTTCTCTGGCCGGGATGTCCTGATATTGTTTGTGAGTAGTTGTAGTGCACTTATCGACTGCTAACCGCCAGGTGTGCGTTGTGTAACTCCAGCCATAGCCTGCACTCCCCGGAAAAGCATTTTCACGTCTATTCGGTCCGCAAAAAAAGAAAGGGGCGTAACGAGCAGTCTACTCATGTACGAAAGGGGGATATTCCGACTCAATGCAAGAAGTTCCTTTCGTCGCCTCCCCCCTTACCATGTAGCCCTTTCTTACTATTTCCCCAGGTACCCTTTATAGATAGAGGATAATAGCCTTGGATCTTCTCTTATGCGGTTAATCCACTCACGAAGAACCTCTGCTTCCGTATCCGCCGTCTAGTTCATTATTGATGGATTGTATCGGCGGTTTGGTTATAAACTTAATGAATTTCGGGAGACGGAGAGAGCTGCCACTTTGGTCGTCTTCTTTCATTTCAAACTTCAAATTGATCGAATTGTTTCAAGGTTCTGCGCAGGCGGTTGCACGTTGTAATCAGGCATTTCGATCCCATATTTTGTGTTGTGAAGGATTTAGCCACTTGTGCCTGTTGTTGCTGTTGATGCACCTGAATTTGCTGCTGAGGTGGGAATGACCTCCTAGCTACAGCAGCATTCTCGTTGGCATTGGCGTAGTCATAAGGGACTAAAAGTAGTTCGTCTTCGATCCGATCGCCCATTCGCGTTTAGGTGTGATTCAAAGAGGCCGCGGTAACGCGAATCAACACTTTGATTCGCGTGGCCTT